AAAAAAATAAAATTCTTACGAATATAGCCTTCCAATAATGAACAAGTATGAAAGCATTCACCGATCGAAGATGGTATCAACTCCCCATTGCGTATTGCTACTTATCGGGTATAGAATAGATTTGCTTCTCTTTGTTCCTGCAAACATAACATAATTGTTTCAAGAAACTAGAACAAACATTAACCCTTGTTCCGAGATAATCCATTGAACAAAAGGGGTCCATTGCACAGTCATAGTCTTTTCCAATGCAATAAAGTTACACAGTGTCATTTATCTTTGATAAAGGGGTAATTCCATGGGTTTGCCTTGGTATCGTGTTCATACCGTCGTATTGAATGATCCCGGCCGGTTAATTTCTGTCCATATAATGCATACAGCTCTGGTTGCTGGTTGGGCCGGTTCGATGGCTCTATATGAATTAGCAGTTTTTGATCCCTCCGATCCCGTTCTTGATCCAATGTGGAGACAGGGTATGTTTGTTATACCTTTTATGACTCGTTTAGGAATAACCAATTCATGGGGCGGTTGGAGTATTACGGGGGGGACTATAACGGATCCGGGTATTTGGAGTTACGAGGGTGTGGCCGGAGCGCATATTGTGTTTTCTGGCTTGTGCTTTTTGGCAGCCATTTGGCATTGGGTGTATTGGGATCTAGAAATTTTTTGTGATGAACGTACGGGAAAACCTTCTTTGGATTTGCCTAAAATTTTTGGAATTCATTTATTTCTTTCCGGGGTGGCTTGTTTTGGTTTTGGCGCATTTCATGTAACAGGCTTGTATGGTCCCGGAATATGGGTGTCCGATCCTTATGGACTAACAGGAAAAGTACAATCTGTAAGTCCAGCATGGGGCGTAGAAGGCTTTGATCCCTTTTTTCCAGGAGGAATAGCCTCTCATCATATTGCAGCGGGGACATTGGGCATATTGGCAGGCCTATTCCACCTTAGTGTCCGTCCGCCTCAACGTCTATACAAAGGATTACGTATGGGCAATATTGAAACCGTTCTTTCTAGTAGTATCGCCGCCGTCTTTTTTGCAGCTTTTGTTGTTGCTGGAACGATGTGGTATGGTTCAGCAACTACTCCGATTGAATTATTTGGTCCCACTCGTTATCAATGGGATCAGGGATACTTTCAGCAAGAAATATATCGAAGAGTAAGTGCTGGGCTAGCCGAAAATCAAAGTTTATCAGAAGCTTGGTCGAAAATTCCTGAGAAATTGGCTTTTTATGATTACATTGGCAATAATCCGGCAAAGGGAGGATTATTTAGAGCGGGCTCAATGGACAACGGCGATGGAATAGCTGTTGGGTGGTTAGGACACCCTATTTTTAGAGATAAAGAAGGGCGTGAACTCTTTGTACGTCGTATGCCTACCTTTTTTGAAACATTTCCAGTCGTTTTAATAGACGGGGACGGAATTGTTAGAGCTGACGTTCCTTTTAGAAGAGCGGAATCTAAGTATAGCGTTGAACAAGTAGGCGTAACTGTTGAGTTTTATGGCGGCGAACTCAACGGAGTCAGTTATAGCGATCCACCTACTGTGAAAAAATATGCTAGACGTGCTCAATTGGGTGAAATTTTCGAATTAGATCGTGCTACGTTGAAATCTGATGGCGTTTTTCGTAGTAGTCCAAGGGGTTGGTTTACTTTTGGACATGCTTCCTTTGCCCTACTCTTCTTCTTCGGACACATTTGGCATGGGGCTAGAACCCTGTTCAGAGATGTTTTTGCTGGTATTGACCCAGACTTGGATGCTCAAGTAGAATTTGGAGCATTCCAAAAACTTGGAGACCCAACTACAAGAAGACAGGGAGTCTAATACAACATTGCTTTCTTTTTTTTTGCCTCTATTTTTTTATAGGATACTAGAGAAATCTTAATTTGAATCACCGCCCTTCCTTTTTTTTACTCTTTTTATCATTATCGGGAAAATAATCCCAAGTAAACAGGTATGGAAGCTATAATTGTAAACCACAATCGAATCTATGGAAGCATTGGTTTATACATTTCTATTAGTCTCGACTCTCGGGATAATTTTTTTCGCTATCTTTTTTCGGGAACCCCCTAAAGTTCCCACTAAAAGGGTGAAATGATTTTTCATTATCTCAATTGAAGTAATGAGCCTTCCGATATTGGAAGGCTCATTACTTCAACTAGTCTCCGTGTTCCTCGAAGGGATCTCTTAGTTGTTGAGAGGGTTGCCCAAAGGCGGTATATAAAGCGTACCCGGTAAAGCTTACAAGTAAACCAGATATAAAGATGGCGACTAGGGTTGCTATTTCCATTATTATAAAATTTCAAGATCACATACGGATCAATCAATCGTTTATATTATTATAACCGGAATGGTATACAAAGTCAATAGATCTCAATGAATACAATCAGATTTATGGCTACACAAACCGTTGAGGGTAGTTCTAGATCTCGTCCAAAACCTACTACCGTGGGGGCTTTATTGAAACCATTGAATTCGGAATATGGTAAAGTAGCTCCCGGATGGGGAACTACTCCTTTGATGGGAGTTGCAATGGCTTTATTTGCAATATTCCTATGCATTATTTTGGAAATTTACAATTCTTCTGTTTTACTGGATGGAATTTCAATGAATTAAATCCACAAAACCAGGAACAGGAAGTTCTAGTCTTTCAATAGAATACAAAATGAATTTTTCGGGTCCCGAATTCTATTTCTAACCCCCCTTTTGGTAGTTCAATCACGGAATTTTTTTCTGTCTGTATTTCCGGAATATGAGTGTGTGACTTGTTATAATTGATCCTATTGATAATACAGAAAATGAGTCTGTCATCTTATCATGATAGAGATGGTTCTACCTCGTCGGATATTCATACTGGTATCTGGAACACGGAATATATAAAATATATCAATCAAGAAATATTTGAACTATGATTCATATTTAATATTCAGACCTCTCGATCGGATTCAAAAAAATTTTCTTTTCAAAGACAGAATTTAGAAGTTATAAATCGAAAGATTTTTCTTCTTTCAAACTCCTGTTTATGCCTATTTTGTTTAATCAACAGACAATTTTTTTTTGTATTTTTAGTCATTATACCTATCCTATTGATTGAATAAGCGATGATCCAGTGGTTCTTACTCAAGGAATCTTTGGGCTTAGCTTTGGGGTTTTTATTGAATCATCGTGGTTCTAGTATGAATCTGGGGTTTCAATCGATTCTATAGGGTCTTAACAAGAGAAATTCCTATTAATGATAAAAAAAATAGTAAAAGCCACATTACACACAATAAAAAAATAGGGAAAGAGAATATTCAAGAGGCCTGTAGTAACAATCAACATAAAGACGAATGAGCCGACTTGATATTTTGGCATTATCACCACAAAGAAGAACTTTCGGATTTTTATTCCCTCGTATCTTCCGAAAAGAGAAAATCCGGGATTAATAAGTTTCAAACTTTCTATTCTATTATATATCCCTTTCAATCAGTATTTGGGTGTCTGCTTGAGCTGTACGAGATGAAATTCTCATATACAGTTCTTAGAGGGGGAATTCACGCGGTTTACCTATCTCAATAAAGTCTATGATTGGTTCGAAGAACGTCTCGAGATTCAGGCGATTGCAGATGATATAACTAGTAAATATGTTCCTCCTCATGTGAACATATTTTATTGTCTAGGAGGAATTACGCTTACTTGTTTTTTAGTACAAGTAGCTACTGGGTTTGCTATGACTTTTTACTATCGTCCAACTGTTACTGAGGCTTTTGCTTCTGTTCAATATATAATGACTGAAGCTAACTTTGGTTGGTTAATACGATCGGTTCATCGGTGGTCGGCAAGTATGATGGTTCTAATGATGATCCTACATGTATTTCGTGTGTATCTCACTGGTGGGTTTAAAAAACCTCGCGAATTGACTTGGGTTACAGGTGTGATTCTGGCTGTATTGACCGCGTCTTTTGGTGTAACTGGTTATTCCTTACCCCGGGACCAAATTGGTTATTGGGCAGTTAAAATTGTAACAGGCGTACCCGAAGCTATTCCTGTAATAGGATCACCTTTGGTAGAGTTATTACGCGGAAGTGCTAGTGTGGGACAATCCACCTTGACTCGTTTTTATAGTTTACACACTTTTGTCTTGCCTCTTCTTACTGCCGTATTTATGTTAATGCACTTTCTAATGATACGTAAACAAGGTATTTCTGGTCCTTTATAGAATAGGAAAAGGGGTATATCATAGATATTTGTAATCAATCATTTATCACTTGGGGGAAGAAGAATAGTATTTCATTGCTACAAGTATGGATTGTTGAAAAGAATAATCCATGTATTTGGACATTTTCCTTCAACTCCACAATACAATATTGTATTTAGTTATTTAACATAAGATCACTAGTTGGAGGTAATTCTCCGAAAAAAAATGGATTATGGGAGTGTGTGACTTGAACTATTGATTAGGCTGTGCAGGTATATGTCCGTTTCTGCCACATTGAAATTAATAATCGAATGTGTCTTTTGTCCAACCACCGTATAAGTAAGTCCTATACATACAGAGAGAGGATAGGCTGGTTCGTTTGAAGAGAATCTATTCTATGATCAACCCTGGATCATGTCATGCATGAGCAGGCTCCGTAAGATCCAGTCGAATGCGTGATTTTGCATAATAGAATATATAATTCAGGTTTTGTTTTATCATTTTTTTTTATTATTAATAGTTTGAATAGTATTCAAATGCGTTCATTTCCTATGCATCGACCTGATCTATAATACTATCGGAGTGAAACAGGGGATCTAAAGAACAACAGAGGCTAGACTATCTTAGTAACAAGTAAACCCTATGCTAAATAAATATATATATATATATATATATTATGTAAAGTATAAATCTCCAAATATTTGGGAGATAAACACCAAACACAAGGTATGAGACGACCCAGAAAGCCTTTGATCATGATCAACTCTGTAAGCCTACTTGGGTATTGAGCATTTATTTTTAAGAGCGGAATTCCTTCCCGTGGAA